AACAGCAAAGTAAACTCTCACTGATTGGCCAATAGCTGGAGGGAACGAAGTTATAGGGGGGACAGGGACGGGACTTCACCTAGTGATCTCTTGCCCTCTTTAGAAGGGACTTTCTTACTTTCTTTTTCTTTTCCATACGAGCCAGGAAGCACCACTAATAGAGCGATTGACTTAATCAAGGACTGACCCTTTTTTCTCCAACTAGATCAAATCAAAGACTGCAAGAAAAGGGCACTACCATGGACTGGCTGGAACAGAACTCAGCTGTACATATGCTCTAGATTCTCAATCTTCTTGCCTACTCGCTTTCTCTTTCCTTTCTCCAGGTATGAATATCGCACAGAATTACATATAGAAAGAGAAACTCAAGATCTTAGACTATTTCTTCGAGGTAGGTAGAAGCTAACTATCAGCTATCGCATATCCGCTGTTCACTACTAGATTGGCAGATGTATTGGGATAAGTTTTCTCTTTTCTGTCGCATATCGGCTGTTGCAAGTCTCTTTCTTCGTTGCCGGCTGGCTTTCAAACGGATTGCTTTCAGTACAGCCCCGAGAGCTCACTCCCTTAGACAATGGACTCGCTTTTAGGAAAACTTGACTACGGGATTACGAGTGGAAGGCAAGAGGAATGGTAACAATAGCCCTTAGACTATTAGCTCCTTTGGATCGGCTAGCGGGAAATCTCCTAGCGCCTCACTCAGAAAACCATAACCACAGATAGCTTACTTCCCGGAGACATAGTTAGACCAGCTTTTGCTTCCCCTACAGGTACTTCGGTATAAAAGGTGTACTATAAGAAAGCATATTTCTTTCTGGTATCTAAAGAAAACCAATTTTAGACAAAAGAATCAGTCCATATCTCCCTTTCGCAGATGTTATTGCCGCTGTTGGCAGTTAGTTCGATTCAGCAGTGACGAAAGGTTCTCGTATTCTACCCGTCTGCTTAACGAAATGCTCTTTTCGCATAGAAAGAAAGTGTGATGCCATATAGTGAACAAAAGGAAAGGAAGTCACTCGAGTCATAACGAGATGCCTATTAACTAAACTTTATTATGCCTTTACTCTCCAACTCAGTCTATTGCATAACCTCCCCTTTCTATACCTGCTAGACAGCTTTGTAAACACTTTTCGGTGCGCTAACAGCCAATGCCATGGCCTTTCCCGCCCCAGATAAGAGTGGGTGGGTCTAGAACAACATATTCAATGGAGGCATCGCGAGATGAGACTGATTCGTAAGAAGGGTTTCACCTTAGTGAGTAGTTACAACATTTCTTATCCTCTCGCTATAGTAGAGTGTATTATATAACCTCTCGTTATCACTCGACTGTTTTCAAACCTTAAGTTAAGGTCTCGATCGCAGACTGATTTAAAGGGAACCAGGCCTTAGATTACAAAACCATAATAGCATGCCGCAACTCCATCATCCTAATGAAGGAGCTACTATCACTAGGGCACCAGCCCACCTTACGATCCCTCTCTGTTGAACCTCAAAGCCCTATATTTAACTAGACTACCCTTGGCTACCTTTCACTAAAAAGCTATCAATCAAATATATAAGAAGAATGGATTGGGCGACGGCATAACATATACATAGAGTAACCTCAAATGGATCAACTGATTGGATTGAACTCGTAACTATAAAGTACCTCAAACTATTCGATCTATCTTGACTTTTGAATACTATATCTTACTACTTTTTATGGTACAAATACCACAGATTAGTCACAATCAAATTGATGATACCACACCACTAAATAACTAATAATATGAATTTCGAATATTTGAGCTCATTCCTATCACTTGAACTGAAACCATTAAATGCTCCCAGTTAGCTTTCTTTAGCTGCTCCGGTATCGGTATCGGCATCGGCATCGGCAACATTCACAGTTGAGCTGATTCTATCACTCTCACTTGCTGCCTATTCTTTCACAAGAACCATGGCAAACAATGCGATTCAATTCCTTCAACAAGGGCACCTAACAGTGTCTTCTTCCATTCGAATACCTAGTCTATTCGAACTCCGGAAAGGAAAAGGCGGGATGTTAACCAATTCTTATTTAAGGGTATTCTCCACCAAAACAGTAAGAGTTTATTCAGATTCAATTCCAACAAGAACGCTTATTCACCTTACACATTGGAGAGCATTATAATAACTCCAACTGTTCGATCGTTGACTGAACCGTAGTAGGAAAAACCAAACTATAACAGAAGAGCTTGGGGCTCCGGGGAGGAGATCCCATGTAGTTAATGTTCCTCTAGGAATTCCTTTCACTGGAAAGACCTCCTGTTCATTAGCTCAAGCTGTATCATCCACACCCAGTCACACCTTCTATAAGGAGGAGGTACAAAGGCTTAAGCGACTAATGGCCCTAATGGAGTGTCCCTCTGCTACAGCTACTTCCACTTTTGCTCATTCAGGTACTTTGATTATAGTGATCTTCTTTTTCCAATTCTGAATCTTGGATTATTACCGGCGTGCTGAAGGCAAAAAGCCGGAAACGAACGAAGAGAAGACGCAAGCTCGAGCTTGGGCTGAGGCAAGGGCACGAACTGTAAAGGCTTGGCTTAAAAGCACAAGTAAGGAGAAGCTTTTCCAAGTCCTTGGAGTATAGCATCTACCGCTCCTGTCATCCCCACCGGTTCCATATATATGGTTACTGTATCAGCAATTGGGTTTTGTACTGTGAGCTGTAGAGTTAGTAGAACTTTTTCATCCCTGGTCTTCCTCCTCTCTATGAGATGTGGGATCGAGCCCGGATAAACTGCAAGGGTGCGGCGACCAGGGCCGCCTCTCCATTCTTTGATTGCCTTAGCTTGTCAGTCAAGTAGTCTTCTTACCACCAATCTTCTTTCCTCCGAATGATCATAGAAAGAGGGCTGCCGGAGAAAAGGAAGACTAAGCTAAAAAAAAGGCTGTAAACGAGAGTCAATTTCAGAGTTCAAGGCGATGGTGCTTTTTAAATAGAGCCCGGATTGAGAGTTGAGAGACCGAAGCCGGTGAGTTTGCGTACTCGAGTAAGGGTACCTTGGCGAAGAGTACTTAGCTTTGTAAAGAGCATCTTCTTAAGCAAAGTGTTGAGTCCACCGGCCTGGATGCCGCTTTTTTACCTTATGCCTTAGGAAAGAGAGATGCTAGCTCTTCTTGTCTTCCAGTGGGTAAGCACTTCTCTTCTTGGCCTTGGGAGAGTTAGGTAACTTCAGGGTTCCCTATATGGCTGGCAGCTAGAAAGCTTATTAAGAAAGTGTGGCGTCGTCTAAGCCACTATGCTAGTCTCCCAAAAAGAGAACTGACTAATCGCTAAGAGCTCACCCCGAGTGGGATAACTCTAAGTACGGCATGAAGTAAGAAGTAAGCCAAGTTCAGATAAGGCCCCAACCATTAAAGGAAAGGCTCTCTCTTTGCTTGCATTCTCTGTCGCACTAGAAGCAGGTAGTCAACGAGAGTGTGATCTACGTCAATGAATGCGGAACAAAGATAGGCGGATTCCCATTCGTTACAGCTTGCTTGCCCACATGGACAGATTAAGCACCATAGTACGCTCTTCTTCTGGATGAGGTTGGGAACGGTTTCCGATCAGCGAGCACCCCGCCCACTCTCTCTCATGTATTCAGCGAAAAAAACCATTGTTACTCGTACATACATTTGATGCATTACTCATAATGAACTCAAGAATCCTAAAAGGATCACTCTTTCATTTGTTAACTAGTAGGTCTTGCATGGCAGAGGGTCTTTGAAAGCCCTCGGATGATTAAGGTGGTCCTTAAAAAGATCATTTTGATCATCTTCGACGGTCTGACTAAGGAACATTCTAATAAACGGGTGTAGCAACTTCTTTCTTATCCTTCGTTGGCATCTTGCTTCGGGCTTGCACTATTGAACGAGAGACCTTCTTTCGTCAGCAATGGACGGGCCCTGGACTTGGTCCCGGCATACTCGATAGCACCAAAGCAAACAAACAAAGTCGATTCTTTTGTTGAGTCAACAAAGTGGATAAATGGGGATTGCACAAGGAGCCTCTCAGTACATGTTCCGAAACCTTCTTTTCTTGCGGAGCCGGTCGGTCATTCCCGCTATCTTCGATTGGCTCATCGAGACCTTGTTCTCCAGCCGCCAGCGCATAGCAACTTTGCTCAGCTCGTCAGACTCTTCGCCTATCTCTTAACAGACCCCAGGTCAATCAGATCAAACTCATCAGCCAGCCTCCACATCTGTGTAACCCTTGCTACAAGTACATTATAGGAAATTGACTTTCCCAGAAGTTTAATGATCAGAGCCATTCGCAACGGTTCCCTCAATTCTTTCTTTTTCGCCTTAGTAAGTTTCACCATTGGAATACCTTCCATCAGTGAAGTATCAACCTCATCATCCGAATCAGAATCCCATTCCTTTAGATATCAAGAATGCTTTTCTGCATGGTGATCTCTATGAAGAGGTGTATATGGAGCAAGCGCCTGGCTTTGTTGCTCAGGGGTCGTCTGGTTTGGTATGCCGATTACGGCGTCTCTTTATGGTCTGAAACAATCTCCTCGTGCCTGGTTTAGAAGATTTAGTACTGTTGTACTGCTGCTGTTTTGGCATGAAAAGGAGTGAGTCCGATCACTCTGTGTTCTATCGTCATGAGTCTGGACGATTACTTGGTGGTCTATGTTGATGATATTGTCATTACAGGGGATGATTCCAATGGTATAACTCACAGGAAACATCATTTATTCCAACATTTCCAGACCAAGCAAGTATTTCCTTGGCATTGAAGTAGATCAATCATCGCATGGTGTGTGTCTTTCTCAGCGAAAGTATGCTCTTGACATACTTGAAGAAAGAGGGATGCTTGACTGCAAACCAATTGATACTCCTATGGATCCAAACGTCAAACTTCTACCAGGACCGGGGGAGCCGTTGTCTGATCCAAGTAGATAGCGGAGACTTGTTGTAAAATTGAGTCCAAAATGCCAGTAATTCTTGATTATCCTCATCTGATCGTTTCTTTTTCTCTAGCTCAAGATATCTGACAGTTAGCCAATTTGTATTAGCCATAATTTCGTTTTGTTACTCTTGTTGTAGAGATTCTCCTTTGGAATTTTTCCTTTGTTGTCTAACCTGGTATATCCGACTGTCAGTAGAATTAACCCTCCTGTATAGTTACAGGAGAAAAGACACGAAAGATATCTCTATAGATACTATATCTCATTAATTGAGATGTAATATATCTCTATTGACTCTCATTTTGGTGGGTGTACTTTCTTGCCTCCCTGCCCTCGATGCCTTTTGTACCTCTGCTTACTCAGATGCTCCTACCTTTGCTTGCGTCTGTTACCCTTGCTGAAGCCTATGCCTCTATCTATCCTTGTTAGATCACGTAGATTCGGAGAGATCAAAGGAGGATGAATGGCTACTAAATTCAGAGGAGTTTAGCATATGATGCTATGCTGCTGCTTTCTCTTCAGTTGCCTATCCCGCTATTGGTGATGGCGGTGCAACTCGTGCTGCTTAAACGAATGCTGGTGAGTAAAACAGGTTCCGGTTCAAATGCATCTGGCAACTAGCCACCTTTCACGCTGCTCCTGTTACCACCTTTGCTTATATTGCTATTGAGAGTGCAGGTTCTAGATCAACAGATTCAACTGCAATTGCTGCTGACTTTGTATTTGCTACTGATGCAGGGGATCCCGCTACTCAATCTGTAATGGGATCTCCTGCTCCCCGTGCTTCGGTCACACTCTATATGTGATTGGAAAATAAGTTGCTAGCATTGGATATCGCCCTAGAACTAGAAGGGATACGGGGCAGTCCCAATAGGGATAGAGACTCTAAAAGCAAAGACTAGTTTCTAGGTAAGAAGCGGGGCTAAGAATAGAACGCAAAGTCTTAAGTGAATTAACCTCCTTTCTTTCAAAACTTCAATCAAGGAGTCTAGGTAGTTTTCCAAACAAAGTAGAAGAAACTTGTTCTTGGACCCTTATTTAAGAAAGGAAATGGTCGGTTGAATGCTTATTCCATTCAGAAAACTCTTTAACCAGGCCACAAAAGGCTGGATCATCAGATCACTTGATATTACTACCCGGAACGCAAATTCGAAAGTCAGTTCAAGGCAAGGATCAAAGTTCTTCCTTGAGGCTGGCTTAGCTAACCGATATGATGCCGAATTCCCAGCTCGCTTTTCTTTTTTTTCGCGCCGGGCTGCGCTACCTTTCTTTTCGTTGTCTGCTTTCGCGCTAGATTTAGGAACCGCCTTCAATGGCAAGCAAAGCATCCTTTCTTTTATATGCGAGTTATCCATTTGAGAATCTTCTCGTTGTCCCTGATGCTCCTAAAGATTTAATTATACCACTAGGGGGCGAAACCTGGCTACCCCGACGAGACTTTGAGATAATAGAATAGCAGATCAGGGAGTTAGCTTGAGCAGAGAGTTTCTTTTGTTGAACCGGTGACACAGTAGGGCAAGCAAGAGAGGCGAATCAAGGCTCAGTAGTCCAGAGCTTGCAAGCAAATTGAATTTGATCGCTTTGACCATTACCATTTAGAGCTTTATGGGATGGTCCTTTAGCAGGGTCACCCTTTCCTTTATTTTTGTCGGTCTGCCCGGACAAGATTGGAAAGAGCTTTACAGCCAAATTCCATTTTCCCTTTGTAGGCAGTCCAGCGCTAAAGCTTGGGGCGGTACACCATTAGCAGGCCTAGACTTGAGAGATAGTCAAACCCTTGGAAACTTAGCCTTTCAGCGAGTGTGGTGTGGGATCAAGCCCTTCTATTAGTATATTAACCCTCAGCATCTAATGAGAAGAACTTTCGTGATTGAAGACATAGACAAAGATAGATTTCTAGATGGGAAATACGCAATTAATTGCTTTAATGATGACCTTGATTCGCCCTGAGAGCTGACTTCCTTGACCTTTATTCTAGGCGAACTGCTAATGCGGCTGTGGCCCCTTTCGTCCTCCTCCCTTCTACCTGGGAGAATAAGAGCTTGCATAAGCTCTCTGGATTCTAATGGGCTTTCTTCCCCGATATGCCCTTTCCGGAGGACTGCTATAATAGAATAGGCTTTCTTCGCCCGTGCTTTCTTTCCCTCTTTGCTATCTGCTCTGCTCACTCTTTGTTGACGGCTACTCTTGACTTGACTCTTGACTCCTACTCCTTCCTTGAGGAAGGGGATTACTAAGCCGAATCCGAATCTAATAAGGGAAAGGTAGATTGTGGCTAACACTATTCCGAACCGGTGCCCTTTGTCAAACTATCCATCGCTGTATAAAATGATATATACACTAAAGAGGGACTATATGGTAGGTGTACTTTTTTTGGCTTGCTCTTCTAAATCCAATTTTGGCCTGCGGTAATGTAATCAGGATTTCATCTCCACAATTCTTTTTTTCTATGAAAGCAGGAAAGTTGAGTTCCAAATTCTTCCTTATTCCATGAGATCTAGAAGCACTTCCGCAACCTTCTCTCTCTCCTCCCTATCGCTCTTTTTTTTTTACTTCTTTCAAAGGGGAATGCAGG